TAAGTAATAGGTAGGGATGACAGGATTTGAACCCGTGACATTTTGTACCCAAAACAAACGCGCTACCAAACTGCGCTACATCCCTTTCAATTGGTCTACAGTGTCATTGTAGAGAATCCCTGTCTTGTTTTCCACATCTTTATTTCCTACATTGATATACACAAACTATCTTATCATTTCTTCCTTCTTCCTTTTGGTCTCATATATCATATAACAAACATATAATATGGTAAAAGACTTATATAAAGTATGAAATAAATATGAAATCTACCACAAAAAATTAATATTTTTTAGGAATTTAAGGCGGAAATGGACGTATTTTTTTCTTTTAATAAATATCTATTTTGTACATTTCAATTTGAATTAGGAACTCCGCGTACAAGTGGTAAGTCATTAACTACATATACACATCCGGTCATATATGTATTACCATTATGTATTACAAATTACAATAAAATTACAATAACGAATACAGAAAGAGGAGTTTTTAAAATGCGAGATCTAAAAACATATCTCTCCGTGGCACCGGTAGTAAGTACTCTATGGTTCGGGTCTTTAGCAGGTTTATTGATAGAGATCAATCGTTTTTTTCCGGATGCGTTGATATTCCCCTTTTTTTCATTCTAGCTATTGATATGGGAAGGGGGAAGAAGATTAGAGATACAATCAAATATCTGTAACTAATCCCTACCCCTCCCTTCTTTTTTCTTTGTTTTTTCTTTCTAAAAAAAAAAAAAAACAAAGAAAAAGCGGTTTCACCCTCAGTGAAACTATGAACTCGGGCTCAGGCTCAAATTAAATTAATAATAGAATGGAAATGCGGTGGTTGGGGCAACAATATCATACAAGATACTTAACTGAAAATGAAATACTGTACGGCAATTAAAAATTCTAAATATAGTTAGAAATCATTATATTACTTATTATTTATTACTATATTGATTATTGATTGCAACAAAATATTTCTTTCATAATTTGATTTCGAGTTACCTGCTTCTATTTTTGTGTCCTTTCTTCTTCCTTGCTTCGGGTCGGAAAATTAAAGAATTGAGTGAATCAAAAACCAAAGGAGGTTCATGGCTAAGGGTAAAGATGTCCGAGTAACGGTTATTTTGGAATGTACCAGTTGTGTTCGAAATCGTGTTAATAAGGAATCAATGGGCATTTCCAGATATATTACTCAAAAGAATCGACACAATACGCCTAGTCGATTGGAATTGAGAAAATTCTGTCCCTGTTGTTACAAACATACGATTCATGGGGAGATAAAGAAATAGATCGAACCGATCCGATCACTCGTGTGTCAGTCTTCCAAGGAAGATGAAAAATTACATATTATATATAACAATATATATATAATTTATTTAAATTTCTTTTTGAATTTATTTAAATATTTAAATATAAATAAATAGAAACAAATAAATATAAACAAACCAAATCCTATTTCGATCGGATCAAAGATGATGTAGAATTAAGAAATAGGATTGGTATTTTCAGGATAAGGAATAAACAAACCATGGATAAATCCAAGCGAATCTTTCTTAAATCTAAGCGATCTTTTCGTAGGCGTTTGCCTCCGATCCAATCGGGGGATCGAATTGATTATAGAAACATGAGTTTAATTAGTCGATTTATTAGCGAACAAGGAAAAATATTATCTAGACGGGTGAATAGATTGACCTTAAAACAACAACGATTAATTACTATTGCTATAAAACAAGCTCGTATTTTATCTCCGTTACCTTTTCTTAATAATGAGAAACAATTTGAAAGAAGCGAGTCAACCGCTAGAGCTGCTGGTCTTAGAACCAGAAAAAAAATAGGTTGACTCTTCAATTGAATTGAATCAAAAATCAATTCCAATCCAAACTCAAATGCGGATTGACGTTTTTTTTTTTTCTTCGAAAAATAGTAAAATCGAAATGTCCTGTCGTAAGAAAAAAAATGGGAGAAGAGGAATAAATATTTTTTATTTAACGTCTTTCTTCATTTTGATGACTTTATCATATTTTATCATACTAATTTCTACTCTACCTTCCCAGAGTTCATTCTCCAGGGAACTCCATTTAAACTATTCCAACGGATTCCTTCCAATCTCTTTATTTTATGATCTCATTGGAAATCATATAAAGACAACTCTTATTTAATATAGCTATTTGTGCAAGTATTTTACGATTAAGAAGTAACTGTCTCTTGTACAGATTGTGTATAAATTTACTATAACTAAAGTATACTTTATTCTCGCGAATTACTGCATTTATCCGAGTGATCCACAACCGACGAAAATCTCTCTTTTGTCTACCTCTATCCCGATGAGCCGAAACCAAAGCTCTTATTTTCTGTTGAGTAATAGTACGAGTAAGTCTTGAATGAGCCCCTCGAAAGGTTGATGCAAATAAACGAATTTTTGTTCTACGTCTTCGAGCTATATACCCTCGTTTAATTCTGGTCATTGAATAAATGAAACTTTGATGAATAACTAATCGATTTCCTTTCTTTCAGTTATTCCCTTCCCGTATCCTAGTCTATTAATAACAAAACGGATTCTTCCAATGTATAAAATTTAAATTCCAATGGCTTTTGCTACTATAACCTTCCCGACCACTATTTTTTTTTTTTTTTTCTCGGTGAAATGCCTAGAAAAAAATTGTATTGATATTAGGTATCAAAAACACATAAAAGTAGTAAATATAAATGGATATAGTGGGTTCCATCGTTTCTATGGTTACTTCTTAAACGGTGAGGTCCTCTCTATACACCGGAGCCCTTCTTTCATTTAATCAATGTTATTGTTAACTTGTACAGTTCACACTCTTTGGCTCTACCCATAATTATCCAGTACGAGGTCTTTCACAATGAGATCTACTTATACAGTAACGGTATTTAATTATGAAGATTAGCTGAGTAGCTGACCCTGTTAGTCCGTTCTTGCAAGAGTAAGGCATAATTTTTCTGCTTTTTAAAATAGTATTTCCCCTGCTTAATGGATATCATTTGCTATCAATGGAGAATTCTTTCTCATCTTAAATTTAAAACGGAGTTGATTGGATTTGCACCAACGGAAACCATACATTTGATACCACAATAGAAGGATAGATCTTTTTGATTTTTAGATATTGAATGGAGTTCTTCCATTCTAGTCTATTCACTGGTACTGATCGTTGATACTGGATCAATTGTTTTCTTTCTTTTGTCCTAGCCCATGATCTGAACGAGTCGCACATACACCCTAGTACATGTTCCTCGTCGCTGAGGACATCCCCCAAGAGCGGGGGATTTCGTGACATTTCTGATTGGCTGTCTTGTGTTTCTAATAAGTTGTTTAATAGTTGGCATATTGAATCATATACATAATGGGCTGGTTTAGATCGATCTTAACCGGATGATTATGAATTTTTTTATTTCTATATTAATAGATTAATGAATAGAATATTAAATCCGGTAAGAAGATAAAATCTCAAATCACCAATTCGTCTGAAATTTTTGTTATTTTTTCTTTTTTATTCAGTCGCTACAAAATCAACAATTCCATGAGCTTGGGCTTCTGTTGCTGACATAAAAACATCTCTTTCCATATCTTCGGATACAACCCATAAGGGTTTGCCTGTCCTTTGTACATAAACCCTTGTGATGGTTTCGCGCATCTTCAAAAGTTCTTCCGCTTCCAAGATAAACTCTCCCGCCTGTGCCTCATAATAAGAACTAGCAGGTTGATGGATCATTACCCTGATGATATAACATAATAAATATTTATTCTATCTCGCATGATGATAAGGTGAAGAGATAAAGAATAATAAAATATATAATTGAACAACCGTACAGGCATCTTTTACGCATTGCATACGGCTCTATAATGGAATTCGTTTTTACCTTACTTAAATATCATTTTTACCTTACTTAAATATCAAATAAATTAAATATAGGTTCTATCAGATTCGGGTTGGTAAATGATCCAATAACCACCCTTCTTTTTGTTTTTGGAGTAGTTCAAAAATACTATGATGGCTCCGTTGCTTTATATATTTATTTCGTCTGTTATTTAGCAATCCCAAAGTTTCTTTTTTTTTTTTTTTTTCAAATAAAAAAACAAGATTTTTTTTTTATTTTCATATTCTTTCATAACCTAAATATTGTTAAGAGCCTCCCGGCGTGAAAACAAAAAAGTTTGTGACGCTGAAATAGGCCTCCCGATAGATTAGATAAAATCGGAAATACCTTTTATCTCATACTACTCTTTCGATACATAATTTAAGGGTTAAAAAAATTTATCATATCGAATTCGAAGTGCCATGCTATTATTACTTAATATTCATATTTCATATAGCGCGAAGGCATAGTCTTCTTTTTTCTCTCAAATCAAATAAAAAAATCATTGGCGCCAAGCGTGAGGGAATGCTATACGTTTGGTAATTTTTCCTCCGACCAGAATAAAAGATCCCATTGAAGCGGCTAATCCCAGGCATACTGTCTGGATATCTGGTCGCACAAATTGCATAGTATCATAAATAGCTACTCCGGGTATTACCCATCCGCCAGGAGAATTTATAAACAAATATAGATCTTTGGTATCATCCTCTATACTGAGATATACCATAAGACCAATAAGTTGATTCGAGATCTCGTTATCAACCCCTTGGCCTAAAAAAAGTAATCTTTCTCGATAAAGTCGGTTGATTGGGATAAAGTTGTATCCCTTAGAAACCGTACATGCACCTTTTGATGCATACGGTTCAACAAAAATAACGAAAAAAAAAAAAAAAAAGAATCAATGTGTAGATGTAGATTCTAGCGCTTTCTTTTATTTTATTTTTTCATACCAGGCTTTTAACTTATAAAAAGGGGCTTTTCTTTCATTTTTCAAAAAAGATGGGTTTTGGCCTGTTTTGTTTATCTATAAAAAAAATTACTAAATTTATCTAACTAACTTTTCATTGATGTATTGTTTCATCGAGATACAATCTCAATCGCGATGTAATTTTCTTGTTCCTGAATGGGCTTCTTCAATTTTTTTAGGTTTATGATCTACTCCGAGTAAAGATCCGCCCGATTTGGATTTGCACATATATGACAAATGCCCCAATACCACGTCCTTTTGCTACGACTTCCTTTTTACAATTTATTTCATGTCTTACAACAGATATTCAATGCATTCATCATATTACTCGATTGATTAACAGTTTGAGATCACTTCTATTATAAATAAATATATAAAGAAATAGAATATGATAGAAATAGTAATCATAAATAGATTTATTACCTGTTTTTTTCTAAACGGAGCCTGGATACTTCATTTTATTGGCCTAACCAAGATAACCATAAATTATTCTAATTGATAATATTAATCTGTATACCCTCCCGAAAAAATGGATCTAATTGAACTTCACGCTCCAAATTTTTGATAATTCAATCAATCTTTCTTGGGCGAAGGGGAGGATATCTCGATCGGGGAAGAGAATGGGGAAATACCATATGACCCAATATATCTGACAAGTCGCACTATACGTCAATCCACAATGAATCTTCCTCTCCAGGATTTCGAAAAGGTACTCTTGGAACACCAATAGGCATTAAATAAAAGAAAAATTAAGTACTATATCTCACTTTGATGTGAAAGCGTAACAATGGATTTAGTGTCCTACTAATATTGGCCTTTATCATATTTTATCCATAGATTGACTAAGTTCATAAAAAAAGATAAAGAAGACAAAATGAATAAAGGAAAATTATTACAAATAAGTCCTTTGAATGATGAACAAATATATATATGCATTCACTCATATAAAATGGTATCAACTCCCCTACCATTGCGTATTGGTACTTATCGGGTGTAGAATAGATCTGCTTCTTTTTGTTCCTACGAACAAAATAGTTTCATTATTACTAAAAGTAATTGAAAAGAATCAAACAAATCAAACAAATATTAATTCTTTCCCCAAGATAATACACTAAAAAGAGGGTCCACAGCATAGTTTTTTCCAATGCAATAAAGTTACATTGTGTCTATTTTTCATTGCTAAAGGGGTATTTCCATGGGTTTGCCTTGGTATCGTGTTCATACCGTCGTATTGAATGATCCCGGTCGTTTGATTTCTGTCCATATAATGCATACAGCTCTGGTTGCTGGTTGGGCCGGTTCGATGGCTCTATACGAATTAGCAGTTTTTGATCCTTCTGATCCTGTTCTTGATCCAATGTGGAGACAGGGTATGTTCGTTATACCCTTCATGACTCGTTTAGGAATAACCAATTCATGGGGCGGTTGGAGTATCACAGGGGGTACTGTAACGAATCCGGGTATTTGGAGTTACGAAGGTGTGGCCGGGGCACATATTGTGTTTTCGGGCTTGTGCTTTTTGGCAGCTATCTGGCATTGGGTGTATTGGGATCTAGAAATATTTACTGATGAACGTACAGGAAAACCCTCTTTGGATTTGCCTAAGATCTTTGGAATTCATTTATTTCTATCAGGGGTGGCTTGCTTTGGTTTTGGTGCATTTCATGTAACAGGATTGTATGGTCCTGGAATATGGGTGTCCGATCCTTATGGACTAACTGGAAGGGTACAATCCGTAAATCCAGCGTGGGGTGTGGAAGGTTTTGATCCTTTTGTTCCGGGAGGAATAGCCTCTCATCATATTGCAGCAGGGACCTTGGGCATATTGGCGGGTCTATTCCATCTTAGTGTACGTCCACCTCAACGCCTATACAAAGGATTACGTATGGGAAATATTGAAACCGTCCTTTCCAGTAGTATTGCTGCTGTCTTTTTTGCCGCTTTTGTAGTTGCTGGAACTATGTGGTATGGTTCAGCAACTACCCCGATTGAATTATTTGGTCCCACTCGTTATCAATGGGATCAAGGATACTTCCAACAAGAAATATATCGAAGAATTGGTGCTGGGTTGGCTGAAAATCAAAGTTTATCTGAAGCTTGGTCTAAAATTCCCGAAAAACTGGCTTTTTATGATTACATCGGCAATAATCCGGCAAAGGGGGGGTTATTCAGAGCGGGCTCAATGGACAACGGGGATGGAATAGCTGTTGGGTGGTTAGGACATCCTATCTTTAGAGATAAAGAGGGGCGCGAACTTTTTGTACGTCGTATGCCTACTTTTTTTGAAACATTTCCGGTTGTTTTGGTAGACGGAGACGGAATTGTTAGAGCCGATGTTCCTTTTAGAAGGGCGGAATCTAAATATAGTGTCGAACAAGTAGGTGTAACTGTCGAGTTCTATGGCGGCGAACTCAACGGAGTCAGTTATAGCGATCCCGCTACTGTGAAAAAATATGCTAGACGTGCTCAATTGGGTGAGATTTTTGAATTAGATCGTGCTACTTTGAAATCCGATGGTGTTTTTCGTAGCAGTCCACGGGGTTGGTTTACTTTTGGACATGCTTCGTTTGCTTTGCTCTTCTTCTTCGGACACATTTGGCATGGTGCTAGAACCTTGTTTCGAGATGTTTTTGCTGGTATTGATCCAGATTTAGATGCTCAAGTGGAATTTGGAGCATTCCAAAAACTTGGAGATCCAACTACAAGAAGACAAGTAGTCTGATACAATATGCTTTGTTACTTGTTACTTTTCTTTTTTATTTTCTTTTTGTGATTTTTAGATGGGGTACCAGATAAATCTTGATTTGAATCACTGCCTTTTCTTTGACTCTTTTTCTTTATTTATCCGGGAGACGATCCCAAATAAACAGGTATGGAAGCTATAATTGTAAACCACGATCGAATCTATGGAAGCATTGGTTTATACATTCCTTTTAGTCTCAACTCTAGGAATCATTTTTTTCGCTATCTTTTTTCGAGACCCGCCTAAAGTTCCAACTAAAAAGGTGAAATGATTTGTCATTATCTCAATTGAAGTACGGATCCTCCCAATATTGGGAGGATCCGTACTTCAACTAGTCCCCGTGTTCCTCGAATGGATCTCTTAGTTGTTGAGAGGGTTGCCCAAAAGCAGTATATAAGGCGTACCCAGTAAAACTTACAAGTAAACCAGATAAAAAGATGGCAACTAGGGTTGCTGTTTCCATGATTATATAGTTTTAAGACATTATAAAGTTTTAAGACCACAATGGATCTATGATAAGATCATTTATTTACAACGGAATGGTATACAAAGTCAACAGATCTTACTGAATATAAAATATTATGGCTACACAAACCGTTGAAGGTAGTTCTAGATCTGGCCGCCCAAAACGAACTAATGCGGGGAGTTTATTGAAACCATTGAATTCAGAATATGGTAAAGTAGCTCCTGGGTGGGGAACTACTCCTTTGATGGGTCTCGCAATGGCTCTATTCGCGATATTCCTATCTATTATTTTGGAGATTTATAATTCTTCCATTTTATTGGATGGAATTTCAATGAATTAGATTCACAAGAACCATTAACTGGCTTTTTCAATACAAAGTGAAGCGTTTAGGTTTCTGATTTTTATCCCATTCTATTTTGGTAGTTTGACCGTGGAATTTCTTTGTTTCTGTATTTCCGGAATATGAGTGTGTGACTTGGTATAAATGATCCTATGATAGTACAGAGAATGGGTCTGTCATCTTGATAGAGATGGTTTTACTTCGTCGGATATTCATTCTAGTATCTGGAGCACGGAATATATGAAATAGATTACTATTAGAACTATGATTCATACTTAATAGTCAGACCTCGTGTCCGGACTTCAAATTTTTTTTTTTTTCAAAGAGTTAGAAATAGAAATATTTTTATTCTTTCAAACTTTCGTTTATGCTTATTTTGATCAAAGGACAAAACAAAGGTTTCTTTGGTTTGGATTTTTAGTCATTATATCTATTCATTGAATAAGTGATGATCCAATGGTTCTTACTCAGGGAATTTGGGGACTTAGACTTAGTTTGAAAGGGTTTTATTGAATCATCGTGGTTTTAGTATGAATCTGAGGTTTTAATCAATTCATAGGGTCTTAACAAGAGAATTCCTATCAATAATAAAGAAAACAGCAGTAAAGCCGCATTACACATAAATAACACCAAAGAAAATAGGTAAATAGAAGATTCAAGAGGCCTATAACGATCAATATATAGACGAATGAGCCGACTTGATTTTTTGGCATTATAACCACAAAGAAGAGCTTTCGGATTTTTATTCTTTAGTATCTTAAAAAAAAATTGAATCATAAATCATAGAATTAATAAATTTCAAACTTTATATTACACACATCCGTTAGAACTAGTATTTGGGTGTTTCTGTTTGAGCCGTACGAGATGAAATTTTCATATACGGTTCTCCGGGGGGGTCCCCTTGATTTACCTATCTCAATAAAATCTATGATTGGTTCGAAGAACGTCTTGAGATTCAGGCAATTGCCGATGATATAACTAGTAAATATGTTCCTCCTCACGTCAACATATTTTATTGTCTAGGGGGAATTACGCTTACTTGTTTTTTAGTACAAGTAGCTACCGGGTTTGCTATGACTTTTTATTATCGTCCGACCGTTACGGAGGCCTTTGCTTCTGTTCAATATATAATGACTGAAGCTAATTTTGGTTGGTTAATCCGATCAGTTCATCGATGGTCGGCAAGTATGATGGTCCTAATGATGATCCTGCACGTATTTCGCGTGTATCTCACCGGCGGCTTTAAAAAACCTCGTGAATTGACTTGGGTTACAGGTGTGGTTTTGGGTGTATTAACCGCATCTTTTGGTGTAACTGGTTATTCCTTACCTCGGGACCAAATTGGTTATTGGGCAGTAAAAATTGTAACAGGCGTACCAGACGCTATTCCTGTAATAGGCTCGCCTCTGGTAGAGTTATTACGCGGAAGTGCTAGTGTAGGACAATCCACTTTGACTCGTTTTTATAGTTTACACACTTTTGTATTACCTCTTCTTACCGCCGTATTTATGTTAATGCACTTCCCAATGATACGTAAGCAAGGTATTTCTGGTCCTTTATAAAGAATATATACCGTAATCAATCATCTATCATTTGGGGTAGGAACACTAGTATTTC